ATTATGAAAGTTAGCTGGGTAGCTGACCCTCGTAGTCCGTTCTTGACCGAGTGAGAACTCCATTTTTCTGTTTTTTTTTTTGAATTTCAATAAGATTTCCTCCGCTTAATGGGTAACCATTTGCTACCAATGGAGAATTGCTTCTCATCTTAAATTCAGTTGATTGGATTTGCACCAATGGAAACCATAAACTTTCTACACAATAACAATAGAGGGATTGATTTGCTTATTTTAGTTTTAGATAGTGAATGGAGTTCCTTCTTCCATTCTATCCTATTCACTGGTACTGATCATTCATACTGGAAAGCGCTTTTCTTGCTTTTTTTGTGTCAGTTCATGATCTAAACGAGTCGCACATACACCCTAGTACATGTTCCTCGACGCTGAGGACATCCCCGAAGAGCACGGGTTTTCACGACATTTCGAATTGGCTGTCTTGCATTTCTAAGAAGTTGTTGACTAGTTGGCATATTGAATCAGATACGTAATGGGCTGGTTTAGATTGATCCTAACCGGATCATTATGAATTTTTTCTATTTAAAAATACGAATAGTAAAATCGGAAATAAAGCCTCAAATTACGGATTCGCGCAAAACCCATTTTATTTCTCTGATAGAAGTCAGCTCGGAGATAAGATCTCAATTCATAGAAATTAAAAACCATTTTTATTTTCTCCGTATACATGATCAACAAGTCCAAACTCTTTGGCTTCTATTGCTGACATAAAAACGTCTTTTTCCATGGCATCTACTATTTCCATTCGTGATTTCAACGTCTTTCTTATATAACCATCTATGACGGAGTCACGCAATTTGTCCAGTTCCTGCGTTTCCATGACAATATCTTCTAGTCCCATGCCCAAAAGATAACAAGAGGGCTGATGTATCATTACCCTGATGATAGAAGGATTCTCTATCTGCTGTGTGAAACGAACAGAAAAGAAAGATAAAGAATAATAGGAAAAAAAGATAGAATTGAACAACCGTACGGGCATCGTCTTTTGTGCATTGCATACGGCTCTACAATCAAATTGAAATTGACCCTTACTTTCCATTCAAGAAAGATAAAAATAGAATCTCTCAGCTCCAGATGGGTAAATGATCAAATTGCCACCCTTCCTTTCGGAGGAGTTAAAAAATACTATGATGGCTCCGTTGCTTTCTATTTTAAAATGGATTCTTTTTTTGTCTTTGATTCAGCAATCCCAAAGTTTCTTTTTGATCCAACCAAAAAAGGAAAAATCTTGTTTTTTTTCGCACTCTTTTTTTTCTAACATAAATATTGTTAAGAGCCCTTCGGTGTGAAAACAAAAAAGTTTGTGACGCTGAATTGGACTCCCGATAGATAAGAGAAAATCGGAAATACCTTTTATCTCATCCTACTCTCTCGATACATAATCGAATCTTTTGAAAAAAAAAACAATACAAAAAATTTTCATATCGAATTCGAAGTGCCATGCTATTATTACTTAATATTCATATGGCGAAGGCATAGTTTTCTTTTTTCTCTCAAATAAAAAAACCTCATTGGCGCCAAGCGTGAAGGAATGCTGTACATGAAGTTCCTCCAGTCAGGACAAAACATGCCATTGACGCGGCTAGTCCCACAGCAGTTGTCTCGACTGGTGCGGGAAGAGTGTCTATAGTATCATAAAGGGCAATTCCATCTATTAGTGATCCACCAGGAGAGTTTATAAAAAATTTAAACTCTTTGCTAGAATCCATGAGAGTGAAATATATCAAAGCACCTGAAAGGATATTCGCGTTCTCTGAAGTAATTTCAGAGCCTAAAATAAGTATTCTTTTTTCATAAAGTCCGTTGAGTAAGGAAAAATTCTATTCCTTAGAGGACCGTACATGCACCTTTTGATGCATACGGTTCAAAAAACAATTGCGAAAAAAACGAATCAATGTATAGATTCCAGTGCTCTTTCTTTTTTCCTATTCTTTTTCATAGCAGTTTTTTTCGAACTTCTAAGGAAAGGGCTTTTTCTTCGATTTTTCAATAAAGACGAATTTTGACTTCTTTTCTTTCTTTCTTATAATAGAAAAATGTCAATAAACTTATCGAATTAACTTCTCATTGATGTATTGTTTCATCGAGATTCAATCCAAATCACGATGGTATTTTCTTGTTCCTGAATGGGTCTCTTTCATCTTTTTAGGTTTATGCTCTACTCCGGGTCAAGATCCGCCCGATTTGGATTTGCACATATAGGACAAATCGTCCCATCACCATTTCTTTTTGTTATGACTTTCTAAATAACAAACAGGAATCATTTATGATACACGTAGTAATCATAGATATATTCCCAATTGGGTTTTTGCTAAACGGAGCCTGGATACTTCATTTTTTGAGTCCAACCAAAGCCAACCATAAATTATTCTAATTAAGAATAGTATTATGAATTCCCCCAAAGAATGCATCTAATTGCACTTCACGCTCCAATTTTTTGATGATTCAATTTATCTTTCTTGGGCGAAACAGAGGATCTCTCGATCGGGGGAGAGAACGGGGAAATCCCATATGACCCAATAGATCTGACAAGTCACACTATAGGTCATCCCATTCTATCTCTTCCTCTCCATCTTCGTTAATAATTATTAAAGGTATTTTCGGAAGACCAACAGGCATGAATTAAAAGAAAAAAGAAGTAAATACAATATTTCACTTTGATGTGGAAACGTAACAATATGGTTTTATTGTCTTTATCATATTGGCTTTATCATATTTATTTTATCCATAGATTAGAAAAATTCAGAAAGAAAGACAAAATAAATAAAGGAAAATTTTTATGAATAGGTGCTTCTAATGATCAATAAGGATGGACGCATTTACTCATAGAAAATGTTATCAATCCCCCATTGCATATTGGTACTTGTCGAGTATAAAATATATCTGCTTCTCTTTGTTCCTACGAACAGAATAGAGTAAATATTAACTGAACCTTTGTTAGGAAATAATCCACTGAACAAGGGAGGTCCATAGGATAGTCATAGTATAGTCTTTTCCAATGCAATAAAGTTACGTAGTGTCTATTTTTCTTTGATAAAGGGGTATTTTCCATGGGTTTGCCTTGGTATCGTGTTCATACCGTTGTATTGAATGATCCTGGCCGGTTGCTTTCCGTTCATATAATGCATACAGCTCTGGTTGCTGGTTGGGCGGGCTCGATGGCTCTGTATGAATTAGCAGTTTTTGATCCTTCTGACCCTGTTCTTGATCCAATGTGGAGACAGGGTATGTTCGTTATACCCTTCATGACTCGTTTAGGAATAACCAATTCATGGGGAGGTTGGAGTATCACAGGAGGGACTGTAACGAATCCGGGGATTTGGAGTTACGAAGGTGTAGCTGGGGCACATATTGTGTTTTCTGGCTTATGCTTTTTGGCAGCTATCTGGCATTGGGTCTATTGGGATCTAGAAATATTTTGTGATGAACGTACAGGAAAACCTTCTTTGGATTTGCCCAAGATCTTTGGAATTCATTTATTTCTCTCCGGGGTGGCTTGCTTTGGTTTTGGTGCATTTCATATAACAGGCTTGTACGGTCCTGGAATATGGGTGTCCGATCCTTATGGACTAACGGGAAAAGTACAACCTGTAAATCCGTCGTGGGGCGTGGAAGGTTTTGATCCTTTTGTTCCGGGAGGAATAGCATCTCATCATATTGCAGCAGGTACGTTGGGCATATTAGCGGGTCTATTCCATCTTAGCGTCCGACCGCCACAACGTCTATACAAAGGATTGCGTATGGGAAATATTGAAACCGTGCTTTCCAGTAGTATCGCGGCTGTCTTTTTTGCAGCTTTTGTTGTTGCTGGAACTATGTGGTATGGTTCAGCAACTACCCCCATCGAATTATTTGGTCCCACTCGTTATCAATGGGATCAGGGTTACTTCCAGCAAGAGATATATCGAAGAGTTAGCGCCGGGCTAGCAGAAAATAAAAGTTTATCAGAAGCCTGGTCTAAAATTCCTGAAAAATTAGCTTTTTATGATTATATCGGCAATAATCCGGCAAAAGGAGGATTATTCAGGGCAGGTTCAATGGATAACGGAGATGGAATAGCGGTTGGGTGGTTAGGACACCCTATCTTTAGAGATAAAGAAGGGCGTGAGCTTTTTGTACGTCGTATGCCTACTTTTTTTGAAACATTTCCTGTCGTTTTGGTAGACGGCGACGGAATTGTTAGAGCGGATGTTCCTTTTAGAAGGGCAGAATCGAAGTATAGTGTTGAACAAGTAGGTGTAACCGTTGAGTTCTATGGCGGCGAACTCAATGGAGTCAGTTATAGTGATCCTGCTACTGTGAAAAAATATGCTAGACGCGCTCAATTGGGTGAAATTTTTGAATTAGACCGCGCGACTTTGAAATCCGATGGTGTTTTTCGTAGCAGTCCAAGGGGTTGGTTTACTTTTGGGCATGCTTCGTTTGCTTTGCTCTTCTTCTTCGGACACATTTGGCATGGTGCTAGAACCTTGTTCAGAGATGTTTTTGCTGGTATTGACCCAGATTTGGATGCTCAAGTAGAGTTTGGAGCATTCCAAAAACTTGGGGATCCAACTACAAGAAGACAGGCAGTCTGATACAAGAACGCTTTGGTATCTTTCGCCTCTATTTTCTTTTTGGAGGGATTTTTACATAGAGTACCGGAGTGAATTTGCATCACCGCCTTTTTGACTCTTGCTCTTTCGAGATGATTCCCAAAAAGAAAAAAAAACAAACAGGTAGGGAAGCTATAATTGTAAACCACGATCGAATCTATGGAAGCATTGGTTTATACATTCCTTTTAGTCTCGACTCTAGGGATAATTTTTTTCGCTATCTTTTTTCGAGAACCACCTAAAGTTCCAACTAAAAAGTGAAATGATTTTTCATTATCTCAATTGAAGTAATGAGCCTCCCAATGTTGGGAGGCTCATTACTTCAACTAGTCCCCGTGTTCCTCGAATGGATCTCTTAGTTGTTGAGAAGGTTGCCCAAAAGCGGTATAT